AAGAAGGAACCGAGAAGGAGGTATCAGCAACAACTGGTTTTATTACGGGGCAGCTCATGATGTTCATATCGATCTATTATGCGCCTCTGCATCTAGCATTGGGTAGACCTCATACAATAACTGTCCTAGTTCTACCGTATCTTTTGTTTCATTTCTTCTGGAACAATCACAAAAACTTTTTTTATTATGGATCTACTACCAGAAATTCAATGCGTAATCTCAGCATTCAATGTGTATTCCTGAATAATCTAATTTTTCAATTATTCAACCATTTCATTTTACCAAGTTCAACGTTAGCCAGATTAGTCAACATTTATATGTTTCGATGCAACAACAAGATGTTATTTGTAACAAGTAGTTTTGTTGGTTGGTTAATTGGTCACATTTTATTCATGAAATGGGTTGGATTGGTATTATTCTGGATACGGCAAAATCATTCGATTCGATCTAATAAGTACCTTGTGTCAGAATTGAGAAATTCTATGGCTCGAATCTTTAGTATTCTCTTATTTATCACCTGTGTCTACTATTTAGGCAGAATGCCGTCGCCTATTGTCACTAAGAAACTGAAAGAAACCTCAGAAACGGAAGAAAGGGGAGAAAGAAAGGAAGAAAGCGATGTAGAAACAACTTACGAAACGAAGAAGACTAAACAGGAACAAGAGGGATCCACCGAACAAGACAAAGATAACCCAGTTTACGAAGATTCTTATCTTGATACCCATCAAGATAATTGGGTATTGGGAAAACTTAAAGAAGAGAAAAATGAAAAAACTTATTTCTGGTTTGAAAAACCTATTGTCACTTTTCTTTTCGATTATAAACGATGGAATCGCCCGTTGAGATATATAAAAAATGATCGATTTGAAAATGCTGTACGAAACGAAATGTCACAATATTTTTTTTATATATGCCCAAGTGATGGAAAACAAATAATATCTTTTACATATCCGCCCAGTTCATCGACTTTTTCAGAAATGATAGAACGGAAAATTTCTTTGTACACGACAGAAAAACTATCTCACGAGAACCTGTATAATTATTGGGTTTATACCAATAAACAAAAAAAATACAACTTGAACAATGAATTGATAAGTCGAATAAAAATTCTAGAACTAGAAAAAGAGAAGGGATCTCTTGCTTTAGATATGCTAGAAAAAAGGACTAGATTATGCGATGATGAAAATGAACAAGAATACTTGCCAAAAATGTATGATCCTTTTTTGAACGGACCTCATCGAGGAACAATAAAAAAATTTGATTCACGTGCAATCATGAATAATTTAATAACTTCAACAAAAGATACCGTAGAAATGTTTTGGATAAATAAGATTCATGGTCTATTTCATAAAGATTCCAGAGAATTTGAACATCAAAAGAATAAGTTTGACTTTGGCGGGGAATTTTTATTGAATTCCATTGGGTTAACCTCAATCGAAAAATTTTCTTTTAAACGCGCGCAAGGAATTGATTCAGAAAGTCAAGCAAAATCTTTGAAATTTTTATTCGATATAATTACAACCGATCCAAACGATCTAACAAGAATTAGAAAGAAATCCATTGGAATGGAAGAAATAAGTAAAAAGGTTTCTCGGTGGTCATACAAATTGACAGACGATTTGGAAGAAGAGGAAGAAGAAGATGAAGAAGAATCGGCGGAGGATCCTGAAATTCGTTCAAGAAAAGGCAAACGCGTGGTAATTTATACTGATAATGATCAAAGTACTAATTCCAGGGCTAGTAATAATACTACTAGTAATACTAACACTAGTGATGAAGAAGAGGAGGTGGCTTTGATACGTTATTCACAACAATCAGATTTTCGCCGCGGTATAATCAAAGGATCCATGCGTGCTCAAAGACGTAAAACAGTTACTTGGGAAATATTTCAAGCAAATGTACATTCTCCACTTTTTTTGGATCGAATAGACAAAACTTTTTTTTTTTTGTTTTTTGATATCTCTGAAACGATTAATCTAGTTTTTAGGAATTGGGTAGGGGAAACCCCAGAATTGCAAATTTCTTATTTTGATGAGGAGCAAGAGACAAAAGAAAAGGAGAAAACAAATGAAGAGAAAGAAGAGGAAAATGAACGAATAGCAATATCAGAAGCTTGGGATACTTTTATATTTACTCAAGCAATAAGGGGTTTCATGTTAGTAACCCAATCTTTTCTTAGAAAATACGTTATATTGCCCTTATTGATAATAGCTAAAAATATTGGACGTATGTTATTATTGCAATTCCCCGAGTGGTACGAGGATTTGAGGGAATGGAATAGAGAAATGCATGTTAAATGTACCTATAATGGTGTTCAATTATCAGAAACAGAATTTCCCAAAAATTGGTTAACAGATGGTATTCAAATAAAGATTCTATTTCCTTTCTGTCTGAAACCTTGGCGAAGATCTAAGATACGATCTCATCATAGAGATCAGCAAATGACTAAAAAAGAGAAAAAAGAGAATTTTTGTTTTTTAACAGTCTGGGGAAGGGAAGCAGAACTACCTTTTGGGTCTCCCCGAAAACGACCTTCTTTCTTTGAACCAATTTTAAAAGAACTCGAAAAAAAAATGATAAAAGTGAAAAAGAAAATTTTTCAAGTTATAAGGGTTTTCAAAGAAAGAAAAAAGCGGTTTCTAAAAGTTTCAAAAGAAAAAACAAGGTGGGTCGCCAAAATAGTTCTAGTTATAAACCTAATAATGAAAGAACTTGAAAAAAGAAACCCCTTTTTCTTGTTGAAATTGAGGAAGGTGGAAGTATATGAATCGAATGAAAACAGAAAAGATTCCAATATAAATAATAAGATTATCCGCGAATCGACCATTCGCATTCGATCCACGAGTTGTGTAAATGAAAATTATTTACTCATAGAAACAAAAATGAAAGATCTTGCTAATAAGACAACCACAATTAGGACTCAAATAGAAGGAATCACAAAAGACAAGAAAAAAAAAGTTCTAACTTGTGATGATAAAAGATCGGAATCACAGAAGGATTTTTGGCAAAAATTCAAAAGAAAAAATATCCGATTAATACGCAAATCGTATTATTTTATGAAATCCTTCATTGAAAAAATATACACGGATATATTACTATGTATCATTAAGATTCCAAGGATCAATGCACAACTTTTCTTTGAATCAATAAAAAAAATCATCAATAAATCCATTTTCAACGACGAAACGAATCAAGAAGGAATTGAGAACACAAATCAAAATACAATGAACTTTATTTCTACTATAAAAAAGTCGTTTTCTAATACTAACATTAATAATAATTCTAATATTTATTGTGACTTATCTTCCTTGTCTCAAGCATATGTATTTTACAAATTATCACAAAATCAATTACTTAACAAGTATCATTTGAGATCTGTACTTCAACATCACGGCACCTATTCTTTTCTTAAGGATATAATCAAGAATTATTGTACGACACGAGGAATATTTTATTCCAAATCAAGACATAAGAAAATTGATAAGTATGGAATGAATAAATGGAAAATTTGGTTAAGGGGTCATTATCAATACAATTTATCTCAGACTAAGTGGTCTCACTTAGTAGCGAAAAAGTGGCGAAATAGAGTCAATCAATGTCGTATGATTCAAAAGAAGAACTCAATGAAATTGGATTTATATAAAAAAGAAAAAGACCAATTAATTCATTACATGAAACAAAATTACTATGCGGTGGATTCGTTGATGAGTCAAAAAGTCAAATTGAAAAAGCATTACGGATATGATCTTTTATCATATAAATATTTAAATTATGTGGATAGTAAGGACTCTTATATTTATGGATCAGCATTACAAGTAGAGGACAAAAAAATTCCATATAATTTCAATACACCGAAACCCGAATCATTTTATGGATTGATAAGTATAGCTATTAGTTATTATTTAGAAAAAGGATCTATTATTGATACAGACAAAAATATGGATAGAAAAATTTTTGATTGGAGAATTCTCCATTTCTGTATTAGAAATCATATCGATATTGAGACCTGGACCAATACGCATATCGACACCAAGATTCATCAAAATGCTAAAACTAAAAATTCTCAAAAATTTGAAAAAAAAGATCTTTTTTCTTTTACGATTCATCATAAAATCAACCCATCCAATCAAAAAAAATTCTTTTTTGATTGGATGGGAATGAATCAAGAAAAGTTATATCGTACCATATCAAATATAGAACCTTGGTTTTTCCCAGAATTTGTGCTACTTTTTGATGCGTATAAGATAAAACCGTGGATCATACCAATCAAATTACTAATTTTGAATTTCTGTGAAAATATTAGTCAAAGTGAAAAGATCGACGTAAATAAAAAAAAAAATCTTCCTATATTAACTAATAAAAAAGTATATCTTGAATTAGAAAATTCCAACCAAAAAAAAAACGAACAACAAGGTCAAGGAGATCTTGTATCAGATCTACAAAAACAAAAAGAAAAGAAAGATGTAAAAGAAGATTACACGGGAGCAGACATTCAAAAGGGTAGAAAGAAAAAACAATCCAAGAGCAAAAAAGAAGCAGAACTCAATTTATTCCTAAAAAAATATTTTCTTTTTCAATTAAGATGGGATGACCCCTTGAGTCAAAGAATGATCAATAATATCAAGGTATATTGTCTTCTACTTAGACTGATAGATCCAAAGGAAATTGCTATATCCTCAATTCAAAGAGGAGAAATGCATCCGTATGTAATGTTGATTCAAAAAGACCTAACTCTTACAGAATTGATAAAAAGGGGAATATTTATTATCGAACCAATTCGTCTATCTATGAAAAGAGATAGAAAATATATTATATATCAAACTGTAGGTATTTCATTGGTTGATAAGAATAAGCACCAAATTAATGAAAAATGCATAATAAAAAATGGATATGTTGATAAAAAGAATTTTGATGGATCCGTTGCACAACACAGCAATACGCTTATGAATAGAAACAAAAATCATTATGATTTCCTTGTTCCTGAAAATATTCTATCCCCCCGATGTCGTAGAGAATTGAGAATTCTAATTTGTTTCAATTCCCGGAATTGGAATGTTGTGGATAATAGAAATTCAATATTTTGCAATCAAAACAACATAAAAAACTGTGGACAATTTTTGAACGAGGAAAAGCATCTTAATACAGATGCAAAAAAATTCATTAAATTCAAATTGTTTATTTGGCCCAATTATCGATTAGAAGATTTAGCTTGTATGAATCGTTACTGGTTTGATACCAATAACGGCAGTCGTTTCAGTATGTCAAGAATACATATGTATCCACGGTTCAGAATCACTTAATAGTATATTTCCTATATATCTAACGCGGAAGATATTTGGTAAATAAAAGCCGAAAAATATATGCATACGCTATGTTACATTCTGGTACATGATACCGATTTAATTACGTATCCATTGGATCCAGTAAGAAATCGACAGAATCCTCTTTTTAGGTAAAAAAAAAAATTATTCTCTTCCCTGAATGCATAAATGTATCATCCCTTTCTATCCAAATCAAATTTGCAATTTGATTTGGATAAAATAAAAAAAAAAATATATTGTATATGAAGAAATCAAAAATTTTTGTGTATCTAGATTCAAATAACTGGAAATAACTGATATAATAATAATTAAATTATTATTTTTCCTGATCGGTCAAATCCACGAAAAAAATAGAAAAACTTGTTTTTATGGTAAAAAATTCATTCATCTCAGCTATTCGACAAGAAAAAGAAAAAAACTGCGGATCTGTTGAATTTCAAGTATTCAGTTTCACCGATAAGATACGGAGACTTACTTCACATTTGGAATTACATAAAAGAGATTTTTTGTCGCAAAGAGGTCTACGAAAAATTCTGGGAAAACGTCAACGGCTGCTAGATTATTTGTCAAAGAAAAATAGAATACGTTATAAGAAATTGATTGGTCAGTTGGGTATTCGGGAGTCAAAAACTCGTTAATTTAAAGATTGGTTTGAATTTTGTTCTTTAGTTATTAGTTAATAGTAGTTATTAGATTTTTCATTTTGATGAACCTCATTTTGATAAATTCATGGAATAATGAATTAAGGAAAAAAAGATATGACTGTACCGGCTACAAGAAAAGATCTCATGATAGTTAATATGGGTCCTCACCACCCATCAATGCATGGTGTTCTTAGACTGATCGTTACTCTCGATGGTGAAGATGTTATTGACTGTGAACCCGTATTGGGTTATTTACACAGAGGGATGGAAAAAATAGCGGAAAATCGAACAATTATACAATATTTGCCTTATGTAACACGGTGGGATTATTTAGCCACTATGTTCACAGAAGCAATAACAGTAAATGTACCAGAACGATTGGAAAGTGTTCAAGTACCTAAAAGAGCCACTTACATTAGAATAATTATGCTAGAACTGAGTCGTATAGCTTCTCATTTGTTATGGCTTGGACCTTTTATGGCGGATATCGGTGCACAGACTCCCTTTTTCTATATTTTCAGAGAAAGGGAATTGTTATATGATCTATTCGAAGCCGCTACAGGTATGCGAATGATGCATAATTATTTCCGTATTGGGGGAGTTGCTGCCGATCTACCTTATGGTTGGATAGATAAATGTTTGGATTTCTGCGATTATTCTTTAACAGGAATTGTTGAATATCAAAAACTTATTACGCGGAATCCTATTTTTTTGGAACGAGTTGAAGGAGTGGGCATTATTGGTGGAGAGGAAGCAATAAATTGGGGTTTATCAGGACCGATGCTACGAGCTTCTGGAATCCAATGGGATCTTCGTAAAGTTGATCATTATGAGTGTTATAATAAATTCGATTGGGAAGTCCAATGGCAAAAAGAAGGAGATTCACTAGCTCGTTATTTAGTACGAATCGGTGAAATGAAGGAATCTATAAAAATTATTCAACAGGCTCTAGAAGGAATTCCCGGAGGACCCTATGAGAATTTAGAAGTTCGACGCTTTGATAGAGCAAAAAATCCCGAATGGAATAATTTTGAATATAGATTTATTACTAAAAAACTTTCACCCAATTTTGAATTGTCGAAACAAGAACTTTATGTGAGAGTAGAAGCCCCAAAAGGGGAATTAGGAATTTATTTGATAGGAGATAGTAGTGTTTTCCCCTGGAGATGGAAAATTCGTCCACCCGGTTTCATCAATTTGCAAATTCTCCCTCAACTAGTTAAAAGAATGAAATTGGCTGATATCATGACGATACTAGGTAGTATAGATATCATTATGGGAGAAGTTGATCGTTGAAATGATAATTGATACAACAGAAGTAGAAGTACAAGCTATCAATTCTTTTTCTAGATCGGAATCCTTAAAAGAAGTCTATGGACTCATATGGATCTTTGTTCTTATTTTCACCCTTCTATTGGGAATCACAATAGGGGTACTAGTAATTGTGTGGTTAGAAAGAGAAATATCCGCAGCAATACAACAACGTATTGGGCCTGAATATGCCGGCCCGTTAGGAATTCTTCAAGCTCTAGCGGACGGGACAAAATTACTTTTTAAAGAGGACCTCCTCCCATCCAGAGGAGATATTCGTTTGTTCAGCGTGGGACCGTCTATAGCGGTCATATCAGTTCTACTAAGTTATTTAGTAATTCCCTTTGGATATCACCTTGTTTTGGCCGATCTCAGTATAGGTGTTTTTTTATGGATCTCCATTTCAAGTATTGCTCCTATTGGACTTCTTATGTCAGGATATGGATCGAATAATAAATATTCCTTTTCAGGTGGTCTACGGGCTGCTGCTCAATCTATTAGTTATGAAATACCATTAACTCTCTGTGTGTTATCAATATCTCTACGTGTGATTCGTTGGAACATGATTATTTTCCCTCCTCTCTAGAAATAAAGTAAAGAGGTTGAATATATTGAATGGATATTTTCATTTTTTATTCATCATTAGGGTTGATGAGTTAAGCTAGATAGTTATATGAGTAAAATCAAACTGCTTAGAAATTTGCAGTAAGAAGATAAAATCTCGTTCCCTATGTACAAGAATATAAACATAAGCAGTGTAAACTGTTTACCCCAAGATTAAGATTCTTTGACTCATTATCATATCTTGAAGCGGGTACAAAAGATCAACTGTATGGGGTTTCCACTACTATCTTGTATGTATTACCATACCCGGGATCAATCAAAAATCGGTGGACAGTTAGGAACACCAAGGTACACAAAAGATTAGTAATGGAGATAACGTAAGGTATCAAAAAAGGGTATTTTTGCGGAAAACTGTGGATAAAACGAATCATAATGAGGACTTTAAGTTGGTAGAAATGACCAAGCAGTACTTCCCCATGATTCCGATCTAGAGTATGCTCCTATTCACTGATTAAAGAAATGACTATCAAAAACGAATTAATCCTTTATTGTAATTGTATTGTTTTTCAGAGTACTCCCTCCTCTGAGAAAGAAGAACAGGAACAAAAGAAATGAAATGCAAAAATAGAATGAGAAAAATGAAAAATAATAAATAAAGATCTTTATTTATTATTTCTTTTCCCCACCCATATCTATACATACATATGGAATTCTTATCATGAATTTAGAATTAATGCCCAATTCTTTCTAATTCTTTCTTTATACTTTATAGTTTTTCTTTATAGTTATAGTTATTGATAGAACATATTTATTGATATAACGAGTATTTTATTGAAGGATTAAGTTATTACCGAACAAAGAGAAATTGAAATTCTAAAGGATAAGATCAATTCGGAAGCACCCTTTTTTATTCTAGCAGACGGAATTTCATTGGTCTAATTTTGGACTCCCGATGTATATTTATTCTATTTACTATCTAAAGATAGTGATAATACCGAACAAGTCCTTACATTTATTTGTGACCATAGAGGAGCCGTATGAAGCTGAGGTCTCATGTACGGTTTTGAAATAGCGATGCGAACAGTGATGTTATTATCGACTATGATTATCTAATAGTTCAAGTACAGTTGATATAGTTGAGGCACAGTCAAAATATGGTTTTTGGGGGTGGAATCTTTGGCGTCAGCCTATAGGGTTTATTGTTTTTCTAATTTCTTCTCTAGCAGAATGTGAGAGATTACCCTTTGATTTACCAGAAGCAGAGGAGGAATTAGTAGCAGGTTATCAAACGGAATATTCAGGTATCAAATACGCTCTATTTTACCTTGCTTCTTACCTAAATTTATTAGTTTCTTCATTATTTATAACAGTTCTTTACTTAGGCGGGTGGAATTTCTCTATTCCGTACATATCCATTCCTGAACTTTTCGGAATAAATAAAATGGCTGGAGTCTTTGGAATGACAATTGGTATATTTATTACATTAGCTAAAGCTTATTTGTTTCTGTTCATTCCTATCACAGCAAGATGGACTTTACCTAGGATGAGAATGGACCAGCTATTAAATCTTGGATGGAAATTTCTTTTACCTATTTCTTTGGGTAATCTATTATTGACAACTTCTTCCCAACTTGTTTCACTATAAATAACAGAATAGGATAACGATATTCCAGATTCATAAACGATCTCAAACAAGAGAAAGAAACATCAATTTATTCACGGAGATCCACAATATGTTCCCTATGGTGACCGGGTTCATAAATTATGGCCAACAAACAATACGAGCTGCAAGGTACATTGGTCAAAGTTTCATAATTACCCTATCCCATACAAACCGTTTACCTGTAACTATTCAATATCCTTATGAAAAATCGATCACATCAGAGCGTTTCCGTGGTCGAATCCACTTTGAATTTGATAAATGTATTGCTTGTGAAGTATGTGTTCGTGTATGTCCCATAGATCTACCCGTTGTTGATTGGAGATTTGAAAAAGATATTAAAAAGAAACAATTGCTTAATTATAGTATTGATTTTGGGGTCTGTATATTTTGTGGTAACTGTGTCGAGTATTGTCCAACAAACTGTTTATCGATGACTGAAGAATATGAACTTTCCACTTATGATCGTCACGAATTGAATTATAATCAAATTGCTTTGGGTCGGTTACCAATGTCAGTAATTGGAGATTACACAATTCAAACAGTTATGAATTCGACTCAAATCAAAATGGAAAAAGATAAACCCCTTGATTCAAGAACGATTACCGATTACTAAGATTTTCTTTTGAAATATTTGAGATAAAGGAGCCAAGTCTCTTTTATTTTGGTTGGTCGGAAACTACAAAACAAATAATAACTAATAACTATTGATTGTTGAGAATTACTCTTTGATTTAAAGCGAGAATATGTATGTTTTCGTGATGATTTCTAAATATAAAATTCCAACTATTCTTTTCTTTTTTCTTTCAGATAAAAAAGAGTATTATTGGCCAATAACTTTATCTATATCTACGTTAATCCATATTAAGCTTTAATTCAATTAGGAACCCATCATATACAAGAAAAAAATAAGGGTAACACCCTTCTCTTTCCTGGACTATTTAGTAAGGTCATGAAATATTTCGACTTATTTATCTGTTATACATAATGGATTTACCTGGACCAATACACGATATACTTGTAGTGTTTCTGGGATCATTTCTTATATTAGGAGGTCTAGGAGTAGTATTATTTACCAATCCAATTTATTCTGCCTTTTCATTGGGATTGGTTCTTGTTTGTATATCCTTATTCTATATTCCATCAAACTCCTATTTTGTAGCTGCCGCACAGCTCCTTATTTATGTGGGAGCCATAAATGTCTTAATCATATTTGCTGTTATGTTCATGAGTGGTTCAGAATATTCCAACGATTCCTATCTTTGGACTGTTGGAGATGGGGTCACTTCACTGGTTTGTACAAGTATTCTTTTTTCATTAATTACTACTATCCCAGATACGTCATGGTACGGAATTATTTGGACTACAAGATCAAACCAGATTATAGAGCAGGACCTTCTAAGTAACGTTCAACAAATTGGAATTCATTTATCAACAGATTTTTATCTTCCGTTTGAACTCATTTCTATAATTCTTTTAGTTTCTTTGATAGGCGCAATTACTATGGCTCGTCAATAATAAATACTTAGAATTAATAAAATTATTAGAAATTTAAAATCAAATGAAAAAGGGAAAGTTTTTAGTTTAATCTACTGTAAGTACTTCTTTTTTTCTGTAATTGCTCGATTCTAGTCAATCAAATCGGTTGAATTGTTGTTCATATTGAAATGAATCGGGGTTCATGAGGAGTTAGTCAATGATGTTCGAACATGTACTTTTTTTGAGTGTCTATTTATTTTTGATCGGTATCTATGGATTGATCACAAGTCGAAATATGGTTCGAGCACTTATGTGTCTTGAGCTTATACTAAATTCGGTTAATATTAATCTCGTAACATTTTCTGATATATTTGATAGTCGCCAATTAAAAGGAGACATTTTCTCAATCTTTGTTATAGCCATTGCGGCGGCGGAAGCAGCTATTGGGCTAGCTATTGTTTCATCGATCTATCGTAACAGAAAATCAACTCGTATCAATCAATCTAATTTGTTGAATAATTAGTCATAACTATCATATAAATAAAGACATAATATATAATATAATATATATAAATTTTATATAAATTTTATAATATATAAAAATATATAAAAAAATATATAAAAAATTTTATTTAAATTATTTCATTTTTTTTTTTTATAGTAATATGTATAGTAATGTGGAAATATATTACTATTGATATTGAAATATTGACGATCCGTTGGCCAATGTGAAGTCTCGCGTGTGACTTGTATGATCATGGTTGTTGAAACGTAAATCAAAGTCTCTTGGTCTTTTCTCATGAACAGATTTAGAAAAATATTAATTCTTAAGATTTTTTTGATAAACCACCGATTCGTCTGGTGTCTACAATATCAATTATATAATTCATTTACTACTGATTTTACTTTACCAGATCGAAATTTTTTATGTTCAAAACTGGAATTTATAGACCCAATGTCGCATTCAGTAAAAATTTATGATACATGTATAGGGTGTACTCAATGTGTACGAGCCTGCCCCACAGATGTATTGGAAATGATACCTTGGGACGGATGTAAAGCTAAGCAAATTGCTTCCGCGCCAAGAACCGAGGACTGTGTAGGTTGTAAGAGATGTGAATCCGCCTGTCCAACAGATTTTTTGAGTGTCCGTGTTTATTTATGGCATGAAACAACTCGCAGCATGGGTCTATCTTATTGATACGTTATAAAAAACTCCACTTGAATCATTTGATTCCTTTTTACCGACAAAAGCCCGTACTCGAAAAAATATATTATTCCGAGCACGGGTTTTTGGCCAAAACGTATCTTGTCTTTATCACGAGTTATTTCCCTTGGTTAACAATACTTGTAGTTTTGCCGATATTCGCGGGTTCTTCAATTTTCTTTCTCCCTCATAGGGGGAATAAAGTCTTTAGGTGGTATACTTTATGTATTTGTATGGCAGAACTCCTTCTAACAACCTATGTATTCTGTTATCATTTCCAATTGGATGATCCGTTAATTCAATTAGAGGAGGATTCTAAATGGATAAATATTTTTGATTTTCACTGGAGACTGGGAATCGATGGACTTTCCATAGGACCCATTTTACTGACCGGATTTATCACTACTTTAGCTACTTTAGCAGCTTGGCCGGTTACTAGAAATTCGCGATTGTTCTATTTCCTGATGTTAGCAATGTACAGTGGTCAAATAGGATTATTTTCTTCTAGAGACCTTTTACTTTTTTTTATCATGTGGGAGTTAGAATTAATTCCTGTTTACTTACTTTTATCCATGTGGGGAGGAAAGAAACGTTTGTACTCGGCTACAAAGTTTATTTTGTACACTGTGGGGGGTTCCATTTTTCTCTTAATAGGAGTTCTAGGTATGGGTTTATATGGTTCCAATGAACCGACATTGGATTTTGAAAGATTAGCTAATCAGTCATATCCTGTGACATTAGAAATAATATTATATTTTGGTTTTCTTATTGCTTATGCCGTCAAATCACCGATTATACCCCTACATACATGGCTACCAGATACCCATGGAGAAGCACATTACAGTACATGTATGCTTCTAGCTGGAATCTTATTAAAAATGGGAGCATATGGATTGATTCGGATCAATATGGAATTATTACCGCACGCCCATTCTATATTTTGTCCCTGGTTGGTGATAGTAGGGACAATGCAAATAATTTATGCAGCTTCAACCTCGTTCGGTCAACGCAATTTTAAAAAGAGAATAGCCTATTCTTCCGTATCTCACATGGGTTTCACAATTATAGGAATTGGTTCTATAACCGACATGGGACTCAACGGAGCCATTTTACAAATACTCTCTCATGGATTTATTGGTGCTGCACTTTTTTTCTTGGTGGGAACGAGTTGTGATAGAATACGTCTTGTTTATCTAGACGAAATGGGGGGGGTATCCATCCCAATGCCAAAAATATTTACCATGTTTAGTAGTTTCTCGATGGCTTCTCTTGCATTGCCAGGAATGAGTGGTTTTGTTGCGGAATCAGTAGTATTTTTTGGAATAATTACCAGCCAAAAATATCTTTTAATGCCCAAAATTCTAATTACCTTTGTAATGGCAATTGGAATGATATTAACTCCTATTTATTTATTATCTATGTTACGTCAGATGTTCTATGGATACAAATTATTCAATGCTCCAAACTCCAATTTTTTTGATTCTGGGCCACGAGAACTATTTGTTTCAATCTGTATCTTTTTACCCGTAATAGGAATTGGTATTTATCCGGATTTCGTTCTCTCGCTATCAGTTGACAAAGTGCAAGCTATCCTATCTAATTATTTTTATAGATAGTTTTGTTTTCATTAATGAGACAGAAAGCAAAGTCTTATAATTTTGAATTTTATTTTAAGATTTTTGAAATCATTCGCTGTACAACACAAAAAAATAAAGTGAATTAGAATTGTAATAAGATGTATCCCAAGTTTTTGAGAACCATTTGACTCAAGAAATCATTCAAATGGTTCTCAAAAACTCGCACAAAATTTCGTTATATATGGGACGATGTTCTTATGTATTCCTCATGGAATTTATTCAATTAGATATTAATGTGAATGAACCATAACTATGTAGACCTATTCCTAATAGATTGATCCCGAAATAGCATATCCAAATTATAAGAAATCCTATAGAAGCTACAAGTGCCGAATTCGTACCTTGCAAACTTTGATTTGTTCTAGTATGTGAATAAATCGCGAATATGGTCCAAGTAATAAATGCCCAAGTTTCCTTGGGGTCCCAATTCCAATAAGATCCCCATGCCTCATTAGCCCATACTGCTCCAGAAAGAATACCTATGGTTAAAAAGGTAAACCCTAAACTAATGACACGATAACTCCAATAATCCAAACGCTGAGTTAATTGATATTTGTAATAATTTCGAAATGAAAGAAAAGAAGTGTGTTTAAAAACACTTCTTTTTTCGTTCAAGTATTCGATCTTGCCAAAGAAAAATGACTGAATTTTCAAATTTTTGCTTTTACAAAAAATATCGATGTTTTTTTGAAATGTAATGACTAAAAAAGCGACTGAAAATAACGACCCGCATAAAAGAGCTGCATAGCTCAATAACATCATACTTACGTGCATCATTAACCACTGAGATTGTAGGGCAGGTACTAATATTGCCGATTGATGCATTTCACTTGAAAGACCCGATGTGGCGAAACCTTGGGTAAAAATGGCACTTGGCGCGGTTATTGCACTTAAATCATTTTTATGATTCCATATCTTGGAAATCATATGAATAATGGAAAAACTCCACGAAAGGAAGATTAATGACTCGTATAAATTACTTAATGGAAAATGTCTCGAAGAAATCCAACGAGTAACTAATAATCCTGTTATAGATAAAAAAGTAGCGATCATTCCCTTTTCCGATGAATCACGTAACCCTATGATTTCGTGGACTAATAGGGTTATCAAATGAATCATAATCACAATTGAAATGATCGAAAAAGAAAGATGAGTTAATATATGTTCTAAAGTCGCAAATATCATACATAAAAAAGGTCCCATTACTGAATTGAAATCGGGAATTAAATACATTATAGGATTCATTCTATCTCTTTTTGAGTATGCCGCCACTCGGACTCGAACCGAGATGCTCTAGCACTGCTTCCTAAGAGCAGCGTGTCTACCAATTTCACCATAGCGGCTTGCTTGAAATAATAATAGTCAATTCATGTTGAATCGTCTAGATCTAGATTCAAGGATTCAATATAGTTTAGTAAACATTAGAACGGATGAATAAGAGCTCCTTTAAACTCAATTCATTTTCAATAATTCTTGGTTAGTGTCATTGTAGGTTCAGTTTTAACAGTCAACTTTTACGCACTATATATATACTAAGTTCTCCCGGAACAATTGGAACTTGAAAGTTTTGTTTTCCATCGAGATAGAGACTAAGATAAGAATTGCCCCCTTCTTCTATTTTTTCTTTATTTATTTTGAATTCGTGAAATCAGATAAATGAAAAACAAATCGTCAAAGAGATTGATTTTCTCACTTAACAAAATGAAATAAATAGGATTTCATATGTATCACATTTTAATTACTAAATTAAAGGAATTTTTCTAACAATTTCGATACTTTCTTAGTATCATTAAGTATTAATTAACTATTAATAATACTCTTTGTTCTTTGTTGTGTACATAATTTCTAATTTATGATAATATCAAACCAATTAGGTCTTGAGTTAGGCATATACTAAAACAAAAGAGTTTTTATATCCATCACAATTTCATTTTCTTTTCCCAATAGAAAAAAGAAAGATTTTTCTATTGGGAAAAGAAAATGAAAATAATAATAATGCTTAGAACCAGCAGACAGATAAATTCGTATTCTACATATTATAGTAGCTAGTTCTAACTAATCTTGAGGAGTTCAATACATTAGTTAATGGGAATTATTCCTATTCCAAAATTGGGAGTTCTTTGAGCCATGGAAATTCTGATTATTCCAAGATTTTCTTACTTGTTTGTCGCACAAAAAAACTTTTAGAATCTCCGGTAGAAACTGACTTTGCTAAAGAAAAAGCTTTTATGGCAGCTAAATATCCCTTTTTCTTCCAAATATTTCTACGAATACGTTTTTTTGATATAGAAGTACGTTTTTTTGGAACTGCCATTCAAAAAAAAAAGTTACTCATTTTTATTGTTGTATGTGAAAGACATGTATTGCTCAAAATGGATTGTTCTTTTTAGTCATTTTCTATACTTAATTCCGTCGATAATCGTTTTTTCTTAACATACAATACAAATGTATTATTTATATATGAATATATACATGCATGTCAAGTATAACACACTAAGGAAAAAATAGAGGAAAAGAAGGGAAAATTAGAAAAGGAATTTTTATGACTATTAGTTCTAATTGAATAAGCTCATAGTGCCGTGTCTATAATTTAAGTTCAAACTTTAACTACAACTAGTAGTTAATATGTTAAACAAGACATTCCATTACCTAAGAAGGGGAACTCATTAGTTTTTTAAAAATTCAGTTCTACACGAAGTAGGGAGTATTATAAGATTTCTGATACTTTCTTATTGGATTGGAATCCAATCAATCAGTTCCGCAATGAGTTAGATAATTACTACAAAAAAATTCACTAGAATAATTAGGTCTTTTTTTTTTTTGTTGATTTATTAATGCATACTATAATCTATATTATACTGTTTTGGTATAATTGTTTTTACTTTACTTACTATACTATAGTATATGATATGGTTACATATTGCCAGAATAGAATGGTAGTATAGTTGTTGTAGAATGATTCAAAATCTCATATTACCCATTTTAATAAATATCTTTTTTTAGTTAATGTTAATAAAGTTAATAACTAAGTAATTACTCTTAGCTAGCTATTTGGTCATATCATTTGACCAACGAATTAGAACTTTTTGAATATTTTCAATATCTGAAAAAAGTGAAAATAATGAAAAATCAAAATATTTGAGGTTTTTCATATCTTTTTTTGTTGATTTTTTTATTGTTCCTTTCGAAAGCGATAAGAATTGGTGAATCGGAAACAATTATAAAAAAAAAATGAAAATTTGTTTTTTATGGAACATACATATAAATATGCATGGATAATACCTTTTCTTCCATTTCCAGTTTCTATGTTAATAGGATTTGGACTTCTGCTTATTCCGACAGCAACAAAAAATATTCGTCGTATGTGGGCTTTTCCAAGTGTTTTGATGCTAAGTATAGCTATGGTGTTTTCGGCCAATCTGTCTATTCAGCAAATAAATGGAAATTTTATCTATCAATATCTATGGTCTTGGACTGTCAATAATGATTTTTCTTTAGAGTTCGGACACTTGATCGATCCACTTACTTCTATTATGTCAATATTAATTACTACTGTTGGAATCATGGTTCTTATTTATAGTGACAATTATATGTCTCACGATCAAGGATATTTGAGATTTTTTGCTTATATGAGTTTTTTCAATACTTCTATGTTGGGATTAGTTACTAGTTCCAATTTGATACAAATTTATATTTTTTGGGAACTTGTAGGAATGTGTTCGTATTTATTAATAGGTTTTTGGTTCACACGTCCAATTGCGGCAAGTGCTTGTCAAAAAGCTTTTGTAACCAATCGTATAGGGGATTTTGGTTTATTATTAGGAATTTTAGGACTTTATTGGATAACTGGTAGTTTAGAATTTCGGGATTTGTTCGGAATAGTTAATAACTTAGTTCGTAATAATGGAGTGGATTCTTTATTTGCTACTCTGTGTATTTCTTTTTTATTTGTCGGTGCAGTTGCTAAATCCGCACAATTCCCTCTTCACATATGGTTACCTGATGCTATGGAAGGACCTACTCCCATTTCGGCTCTTATACATGCTGCTACTATGGTAGCAGCGGGAATTTTTCTTGTAGCTCGGCTTCTTCCTCTTTTCACAGTTATACCTTATATAATGAATCTCATTTCTTTAATAGGCGTAATAACAGTACTATTTGGAGCCACTTTGGCTCTTGCTCAAAGAGACATTAAAAGAAGTTTAGCTTATTCTACAATGTCTCAATTGGGTTATATTATGTTAGCTCTGGGTATAGGTTCTTATCGAGCCGCTTTATTCCATTTGATCACCCATGCCTATTCGAAAGCTTTATTGTTTTTGGGATCCGGATCCATTATTCATTCAATGGAACCCATTGTTGGATATTCACCAGATAAAAGTCAAAATATGGTTCTTATGGGGGGTTTAACAAAATATGTTCCAATTACAAGAATTACTTTTTTATTAGGTACGCTCTCTCTTTGTGGTATTCCACCTCTTGCTTGTTTTTGGTCCAAAGACGAAATTCTTAATGATAGTTGGTTGTATTCACCAATTTTCGCAATAATAGCTTCCTTCACAGCAGGATTAACCGCATTTTATATGTTTCGGATGTATTTACTTACTTTTGATGGACGTTTGCGAATTCATTTTCAAAATTACAGTAGCACTAAAAATACTTCTTTCTATTCAATATCCTTATGGGGAAAAGAAGTACCAAAAGCAGTCAATAGAAATTTACTTTTATCAACAATGAATAATAAGGTATCTTTTTTTTCAAAAGATATATATCGAATTGATGATAATGTAAGAAATAGAGTACGATACTTTAGTACTTACTTTAGAAATAAATACACTTACACCTATCCTCACGAATCAGACAATACTATGTTATTTCCCCTGCTTGTATTGGTACTATTTACTTTATTCATTGGAGCAATCGGAATTAATTTTGACCGAGGAGTAATAGATTTTGATCTATTGTCGAAATGGTTAACTCCGTCCGCGGATTTTTTCCATCCAAATTCGAAGGATTCTTCGGATTGGTATGAGTTTTTGAAAAATGCAGTTTTTTCGGTAAGTATAGCTCTTTTTGGATTATTTGTAGCATCCATTTTATATGGATCTGTTTATTCATCTCTACAGAATTTGGGCTTAGTCAATTCATTTGTGAAGAAGAGCCCCAAGAGAATTCTCTTGGACCAAGTAAAAAATGGTATATACAATTGGTCATATAATCGTGGTTACATAGATATTTTTTATACTAAGATTTTTACTGTGGGTGTAAGAGGATTAGCTGAACTAATTCAGTTTTTTGATAGACATATAATTGATGGAATTACGAACGGGGTCGGTGTTGCTAGTTTCTTTATAGGAGAGGGGATCAAATACATGGGGGGTGGACGGATATCGTCTTATTTATTCTTATATTTATCTTATGTATTAATCTTTTTATTAATTTTTTCATTTTTCTCTTCTTTAAGTTTTCCCAATACCCAATTATCTTGATGGGTATCAAGATAAGAATCTTCGTAAACTGGGTTATCTTTGTCTTGTTCGGTGGATCCCTCTTGTTCCTGTTTAGTCTTCTTCGTTTCGTAAGTTGTTTCTACATCGCTTTCTTCCTTTCTTTCTCCCCTTTCTTCCGTTTCTGAGGTTTCTTTCAGTTTCTTAGTGACAATAGGCGACGGCATTCTGCCTAAATAGTAGACACAGGTGATAAATAAGAGAATACTAAAGATTCGAGCCATAGAATTTCTCAATTCTGACACAAGGTACTTATTAGATCGAATCGAATGATTTTGCCGTATCCAGAATAATACCAATCCAACCCATTTCATGAATAAAATGTGACCAATTAACCAACCAACAAAACTACTTGTTACAAATAACATCTTGTTGTTGCATCGAAACATATAAATGTTGACTAATCTGGCTAACGTTGAACTTGGTAAAATGAAATGGTTGAATAATTGAAAAATTAGATTATTCAGGAATACACATTGAATGCTGAGATTACGCATTGAATTTCTGGTAGTAGATCCATAATAAAAAAAGTTTTTGTGATTGTTCCAGAAGAAATGAAACAAAAGATACGGTAGAACTAGGACAGTTATTGTATGAGGTCTACCCAATGCTAGATGCAGAGGCGCATAATAGATCGATATGAACATCATGAGCTGCCCCGTAATAAAAC